ATACAAATTTTTTATACAAATACAATACATAGGTCGTCGATTCGGCAGTGGACAAAAAAGGGGGATCCATCTTTCCAGTTAATGGTTCAAAGAATTTTATCCATATGAGTGTTCTATATCGGATAAATTCCCAATTCTTCCTTTTTTCTTTTTATCATTTTTAAACCTTTTTGGTACTAACGTAGCGGTAGAAAGAGTACCATGTTATGCTGTGCCTGGACTTCAAACAATTTATCTTTAACCATGTAAAAGACCTCAACATTATTGGTTGATAGAGAAGAGAATCAAAGTTCATTTACCAATTAGTTACGAAATGCTATGGTTCTTACATATGATTTCTGAATGAAATCCAATTCCGAAGTAATTCGTCGAGATTGTGCACCCTTTGTTCCTATTTCTGCTAGAAAAAATAATATCAAGAAAGTGCAGCCGGTGAAATCCAACCTATTCTTGAAATACACAACTCGCACACACTCCCTTTCCAAAAAAAATCAATACACCCAGCACTACGCTTAGATTTATTGGATTTATTGCTAAAATATCGGTATTAAACTCGAAACTCCCAGCGGATGGCCAGTGCCCCACGGAAACAAAAGAATCGGTTATATTTTTCATATGCTCTCCCTTTATAGATAGGACTAACAAAGAACAGAGTTCTTTTTGTATTACTCCGCTTATTATTCTTAATCTTAATGGAATTTGATAATTCTCAAATTTATTAGTTATGGTTATGTTTTTGTTCTTCTTTTTTTTTACATTTTTATTCTACTTACACATTAAACAAAAGGATTTGCAAATAAAAGAGCTAATGCCACGACCAGTCCATAAATGGTTAAAGCTTCCATAAAAGCCAGACTAAGCAATAAAGTACCTCGTATTTTACCCTCTGCTTCTGGTTGTCTCGCAATACCTTCTACGGCTTGGCCCGCAGCAGTTCCTTGACCAACCCCAGGTCCGATAGAAGCAAGCCCTACAGCCAATCCAGCAGCAATAACGGAAGCAGCAGAAATCAGTGGATTCATGGTAAGTTCCTCGCACCAAAAAAATAAATGATTAATGATACAACCAACCAATGAATTAGTACTTAATCTACTTCTTTTTCTACTTCTCAGGTCGAAGTAACTAAAAGCTCCAAATGGAATTCAGATTCGAGATATCGTTTTTCCTTTCTACCTTATGACCTTATGTAAATATATATGTATATAGTTTTAGTAATTGCATTTCCTTGTTTATAAACTATTCTCTTATTTCTCTTTCATTCAATTCACAATCACAGACAAAATAGAAAAAGGACTGATATGGGAATCCATATAAATGCAGTGGACTAGAGAAAAAGAGATAGGGGTCATTACTATCTAACTAGTAAATAGCATATACTTTTATTCTTCCATAACGTAAATCACCTGCACTTTTTATTCTATTAAATCGTATTCTGGAACCATTCTTCGAAACATACACAAAGATTGATACTCATAAACATTACATATATGTAGTAGGATCCCCAACCCTTCTTTCTTTCTTGATATATACATACATGTAGCTAGTTGCATTTTATTCTACAACTCAGTGTATTATATGGAACCCCCCGCATTGCTTGATTTGGGATAAGCTTCAAAAAAGACTAGACTATTTCAAAAGTTAGTCAATGATGACCCTCCATGGATTCACCTATATAAGCCGCAGCCAAAGTTGCAAAAATAAGGGCTTGAATACCGCTTGTAAATAATCCAAGAAACATGACAGGTATAGGAACTACTGAAGGCACTAAAGAAACAAGAACAACAACCACTAATTCATCAGCCAATATATTCCCAAAAAGTCGAAAACTCAGAGATAAAGGTTTGGTGAAATCTTCTAGAATATTAATTGGTAAAAGTATTGGAGTTGGTTGAATGTATTTCCCGAAATATCCCAATCCTTTTTTACTAAGACCCGCATAGAAATATGCCACTGACGTGGGTAAAGCTAAAGCAACAGTAGTATTTATATCATTTGTGGGCGCAGCTAACTCTCCATGAGGTAACTTTATGATTTTCCAAGGTAAAAGAGCGCCTGACCAGTTAGAAACAAAAATAAAGAGGAACATCGTTCCTATAAAAGGAACCCAAGGACCATACTCCTCTCCAATCTGAGTTTTGCTCAAGTCTTGAATAAATTCAAGGACATATTCGAAGAAATTCTGACCGTCGGTCGGAATGGTTTGTGGATTCCGAACAGCTATGATGACTGAACCTAATAAGATAGCAATTACAACCCAAGAAGTGATAAGTACTTGGGCATGAATTTGTAAACCTCCTATTTGCCAATATAAATGTTGGCCTACTTCTACACCTGATATATCATATAACCCTTTGAGTGTTTTAATGGAACATGGTATAACATTCATATTGTCCTCTAACAGAAATCGAACTTCAAAAAAGTAATTATTTTGATTCAACCATTTCTTTTTCAATTCATCTATGTTCATTCATGAATTTAAGTTTTCTGAATCGTATATTTCGGATACTGAGAAATCACATAAAAAAAAAAAGACCAATTATTTTATCTTTTCAATATCATTTGATAGTCAAAACATAGTTCAAACTCCAAAAGATGCAAACCAAAATAGTAACAATCAAAGAGAGTTCACCAAAAACAAACTAATCTTCTTCTTTATTCTTCTTAATGATAAGAGTAATGATAAGATAATCACCCATTTTTTATATAACAGGAACGGCCCTCACAAATTGCAGATACTAATTTGGTAAGAATCAATCGAATCGAAGCTATAGCATCATCGTTGGCCGGAATAGAAATATCTGCAAGATCTGGGTCACAATTTGTATCAATTAAACAAATCGTCGGAATACCCAAAATGGAACATTCTCGAAGAACCATATATTCTTCTTGCTGATCAACGATAATTACAATATCGGGCAATCCCGTCATATATTTGATCCCACCCAGATATGTTTGCAAGGTAGATAACTTTCTCTTCAACATTGCTGCATCTCCTTTGGGGAGACGATTGAATTTCCCCATCTTTTGTTCTGTTATTAAGTCCCTGAACTTCTGAAGTCTTGTTTCTGTAGTATACCAATTCGTTAACATACCACCAAGCCATTTTTTATTAACATAATGACATCGAGCCCTTATTGCTGCTGATGCTACTAAATCCGCTGCTTTCTTTTTGGTACCAACGATTAAGAATTTTTTTCCCCTACTTGCTGCATCAAAAACTAAATCGCAAGCTTCTGATAAAAAACGAGCAGTTATAGTAAGATTTGTAATATGAATACCCTTACGCTTTGCAGAGATGTAAGGAGCCATTCTAGGATTCCATTTATTAGTACCATGACCAAAATGAACTCCTGCTTCCATCATTTCTTCCAAATTGATGTTCCAATATCGTCTTCCCATTTTCCCACACTTTCTCTTTTTCTTTTTTTTTTTTTCAAAGAGATTCAGTACCCTATGAAATAAATAATTGTTCCGACGGAACCTTCTACCAGGATTGACCATTGATCTACGACCCAAACCATGAATTTCATTCTTTATTTTTTATTTCATTGATTACGAAATCCATAATTGGACCGGAGAGTTAAAGTAAAAAGGATGAACCTCTTGTTAAGAATTAGTAAATTACATTACGTAAATGATTGGTCTGCTGTCTCATGGAAAATGTTTGGGGCACAAGAACAAAATAATTCTCTATGGTATAACAAAATATCTCTCATTTCCAACTCGAATAGATCCTTCCTTTTAATTTTCAAATGAATGTTTTTGTCTTGCTTTGAACGATGTAATAATTTATTAAATCCGGTACCAACCGGTATAATCCCCCCCAGAACAACGTTCTCTTTCAGGCCTTTCAACCAATCAATACGACCTCGTAGAGCAGCTTTTGCTAAAACTCGAGCAGTTTCTTGAAAACTCGCTTCGGATATAAAACTTTGAGTATTCAGAGATGACTTCGTTATTCCCAATAAGATTGCCCGATAACAGATCGCTTCGTCCAAAACGCGCCCTGCTCGCTCTGCTCGCAACAATCCAATAAATTCCCCAGGTAAAAAAACATTAGACATTCCATCTTCCGAAACTAAAACTCTTGATGTTACTTGACGTACAATAATCTCTATATGTCTATTATGGATCTGTACCCCCTGGGATCGATAAACCTTTTGGATCTTATTAACCAAAGAGATACGACTTTGGGCTATGGCTAGTTCAGCTCCAATCAAGAATCCCCAAGGGATCCCAAGAATCCTTCGGATACGTTCGTCCCAACCTTCAACTCTTCTTTCGAGGTTCATCGATATTGAATCAATTGAACGAACTTCTAAGATTTGTTCCACTTTTGGAAGACCTTGCGTTATGTCACCAGATCTCGATTTTTCATATATAAATGTAATTAATGTGTCTCCTTCAGAAAAGATTTCTCCATAATGGCCATGGACAGTTGCTCCTGGAGTGACCAAATAGGGCTTAGATGATCTTATAACTAAAGAGTCAACATGAACAATGAAAATTTGACCAGATTTTTTTATGCGTGATCCATATTTCAATAGACATACATTTTCACAAAGGAATTGTCCAAGGCTAATTATTGTCCATGCCTCTTCACAAGAATCGTGATGGAGAAAACACCAATTCAAATGGAATGAATTCCAAATGATGTTACTGCATGGATCGGGATTATAAATCCTACTATTTTCATCTAGGAAACAGTATTGAAATGGAAGTACTTGAAGCACTTGGAAAGTCTGTTGAAAATTTTCAAGTAAAAAATATTTCTTTAAAAAGACTTGATTATAAGTTCTTAAATAGTAAGATGAACGAAGATTTACTATTTTAGGCACAATAGTACCTAAAGGACCCAACAAATCCCTAATTGGAGTCATGGGATCTGATCCTTTTGTCGCATTATTATATCTCGAAGTATTGAAGGGACCAATTCGAGAGCAATTGGATGATGACAAAATTATGAAAGATTGGCATTCCTTATTTCGATTCAACAACGT